TAGAATAAAAACAATCAGAAATCAAACAGAAGAAATTTCAAAAGAAAAAGAAACCCTAACTAATAGTTATAACAAACCGTGTTATAATTCTAAAATAATTGAGTCATCAAAAAAAAGTTGGCAGACATTCAAAAGAAAAAATACCCGATTAATTCGTAAATCCGTTTTTTTTATAAAATTTTGCATTGAACAACTATCTATAACTATTTTTCTAGGTATCATTAATATTCAAAGAATTACTACACAACTTTTTTTGAAATCAACAAAAACAATTCTTGATAGATATATTTACAAGAATGACGAAAATGGAGCAAAAAAAAAAAAAAAAAATACCATTTATTTTATTTCGGCTATCAAAAATTTAATATCAAAAAAAAAAATTTTTAGTTATGACCTATGCTCTTTATCACAAGCATATGTATTTTATAAATTATCACAAATTGAAGTTAGTAACTTTTCTAAATTAAAGGCTGCTTTTGAAGATAACATATACATAACATCTTTTTTTGTTAAGAATCAAATAAAGGATTTTTTTCAAGAACAAGGAATCTTTCATTATGAATTGAAAGATAAAACCCTTTTAAATTACGAAGTAAATCTATGGAAAAACTGGTTACGAAGTCATTCTCAATATAATTTACCTCAGATTGCATGGGCTAGATTAGTAACCCAAAAATGGAAAAAGAAAATAAACCAAGACTCTCCCGTTCTAAATTCAAGTTTAACCAAAGTGGATTCATATGAAAAAAACAAATTTGATAATTACAAAAAACAAAAATTTTTTGAGGCCAACTCGTTTGTAAATCCACAACATAATTTTAAAAAAGATTCTATATATAATCTTTTTTGCTACAAATCTATTGATTCTACAGAAAAAATTTTTGATATGTCTATAGGCATTGCTCTAGATAATTCTTTAGTCTCTTGTTTTCTAGAAAAATATAATATTCGGGGTATAGGGGAAATTCGGCATAGAAAATATTTGGATTGGAGAATTATAAACTTTTGGTTTAGAAAAAAAGTCAATATTGAGCCTGATACCAAGAGTACAAAAAAATATATTAAGACTAAAGTTCAGAATTCTCAAAGAATTTATAAAATAACTAAGACGGGTCTTGCCAATCAAAAAAGTTTCTTTTTTGATTGGATGGGAATGAATGAAGAAATACTAAATCATCGTATAACAAATTTGGACTTTTTTTTCTTTCCAGAATTTTTCTTAGTTTCTAGTACATATAAAATCAAACCATGGGTCATACCAATTAAATTACTTCTTTTCAATTTTAATGAAAAAAAAACGGTGAATAAATGGATCACTCTAAAGAAAAAAGGTGTTATACCATCAAACGAAAAAGAATCCCTTCGATTTTATAACGAATCGGCAGGTCAAGAAGAGTTTGAATCAGATAACGAAACAAAAATAAATCCGGAATCAGCTCTATCAAACCAAGAAAAAAATATTGAAGAAAATTATGCAGAATCGAAAATAAAAAAACGTCAAAATAAAAAACAACCAAAAAGCAATACCGAAGCGGAACTTGATTTATTTCTCAAAAGGTATTCGTGTTTTCAATTGCGATGGGATTGTTTTTTTAATGAAACAATTATCAATAATATAAAAGTATACTGTCTCTTGGTTAGACTAAAAAATCCAAACGAGATAGCGATATCTTCTATTGAAAGAGGAGAGATGAACCTAGATATTCTAATAATTGAGAATAATTTCACTTTTTCAAAATTAATGAAAAAAGGAATATTGATTATTGAACCTGTCCGTTTGTCTGTAAAAAACGATGGACAACTTATTATATATAGAACCATAGGGATTCCGTTGGTTCATAAAAATAAACACAAAATAAGTAAAAGATACAAAAAAAAAAGCTATATTGATAAAAAAAATAATTATGATTTCTTTGTCCCTGAAAATATTTTATCACCTAAACGACGTAGAGAATTTAGAATTCTAATTTGTTTCAACTTAACAAAAAAAAATGCGAGGGATAGAAATTCAAGATTTGATACGAATATTCAAAACTTGACCGCAGTTTTGCATAAAAAGAAAGATCTTGATAAGGATAAAAATAACCTAATTAAATTAAAATCCTTTCTTTGGCCCAATTTTAGATTAGAAGATTTAGCTTGTATGAATCGCTATTGGTTTAATACTACTAACGGCAATCATTTTAGTATGATAAGAATACATATGTATACGCGATTTCAAATTCATTAATGATCGATTCTTTTTACTATATTTTTACTATATATAATATATAAGTTACGGTATATGAAAACAATTGTATGCACAAAAATGAGGGATTGTTTTAAATTCAATCTTTATACATGAGATTCATTTAATTTAATCAATGACATAGATACCAATCAGAGCGGATTCATAAATAAATTAACAGAATCCTCCTTTTAGATCGAGATTTAGATTTTTTTATAAAATTAAGAAGTTGATAATGAAATTCCGCTCCTTGTACAAAAAAACTAACATTATTATTACTGATCAGTAAAATTCATATCTTTCAATTCATATTAAAAGGGGAAGGATTTCTTTTTATGATAAAAAATACATTCATTTCATTTCAAGAAAAAAAAGAAGAAAGCAAGGGCTCTGTTGAATTTCAAGTATTCAGTTTCACTAATAAGATCCGAAGACTTACTTCACATTTGGAATTGCACAGAAAAGATTATTTATCTCAGAGGGGTCTACGAAAAATTCTGGGGAAACGTCAACGACTGCTGGCTTATTTGTCAAAAAAAAATAGAGTACGTTATAAAGAATTAATTAATCAGTTGAATATTCGGGAATTAAAAACTCGTTAAATTCCAAAATTGTGAATTAGTTCATTTTTTCGATCTTGAATTTTTTAATAAACTTCTTTTTCAGCAATCTAATTCATGCCAGAACGAATCAAGGAAAAACTTATGAAGAGACCAGTTACAGGAAAAGATCTTATGATAGTCAATATGGGACCTCACCACCCATCCATGCATGGTGTTCTTCGCTTAATTGTTACTCTAGATGGTGAGGATGTTGTTGACTGTGAACCCATATTGGGTTATTTACACAGAGGAATGGAAAAAATTGCAGAAAACCGGGCAATTATACAATATTTACCTTATGTAACGCGGTGGGATTATTTAGCTACTATGTTTACAGAAGCAATAACAGTAAATGGACCAGAACAATTGGGAAATATTCAAGTTCCTAAAAGGGCCAGCTATATCAGAGTAATTATGCTGGAATTGAGTCGTATAGCTTCGCATCTGTTATGGCTTGGCCCTTTTATGGCAGATATTGGGGCACAGACTCCCTTTTTCTATATTTTCAGAGAACGAGAATTTGTATATGATCTATTCGAAGCTGCCACCGGTATGAGAATGATGCATAATTTTTTTCGTATTGGAGGAATAGCGGCTGATTTACCTTATGGTTGGATAGATAAATGCTTGGATTTTTGTGATTATTTTTTAACAGAGGTTGTTGAATATCAAAAACTGATTACACGAAATCCTATTTTTTTAGAACGCGTTGAAGGCGTTGGGATTATTGGTGGGGAAGAAGCAATAAATTGGGGTTTATCCGGACCAATGCTACGCGCATCGGGAATACCATGGGATCTTCGTAAAGTTGATCGTTATGAGTCTTACGATGAATTTGAATGGGAAATTCAGTGGCAAAAACAAGGAGATTCATTAGCTCGTTATTTAGTACGACTTAATGAAATGACAGAATCCGTCAAAATTATTCAACAGGCTCTGGAAGGACTTCCGGGGGGTCCCTATGAGAATTTAGAAAGCAGAGGCTTTGATAAAAAAAGGAATCCAGAGTGGAATGATTTTGAATATCGATTCATTAGTAAAAAACCTTCCCCTACTTTTGAATTATCGAAACAAGAACTTTATGTAAGAGTTGAAGCTCCAAAAGGGGAATTGGGAATTTTTCTCATAGGAGATCAAAGTGGTTTTCCTTGGAGATGGAAAATCCGACCGCCGGGTTTTATTAATTTGCAAATTCTTCCTGAACTAGTTAAAAGAATGAAATTGGCTGATATTATGACGATACTCGGTAGCATAGATATAATTATGGGAGAAGTTGATCGTTAAAATGATAATTTATGCAACAGAAGTACAAACTCTAAATTCTTTTGTTAGATTGGAATCTTTCAAAGAGGTCTATGGACTCATATGGATATTTGTCCCTATATTTTCTCTTGTATTGGGAATCATAACAGGTGTACTAGTAATTGTGTGGTTAGAACGCGAAATATCTGCAGGGATACAACAACGTATTGGACCTGAATACGCCGGTCCGTTGGGAATTCTTCAAGCTCTAGCCGACGGGACAAAACTACTTTTCAAAGAAGATCTTCGCCCATCTAGAGGAAATACTCCTTTATTTAGTATTGGACCATCTATAGCAGTTATCTCTATTTTACTAAGTTATTCAGTAATTCCCTTTAGCAATCACCTTGTTTTAGCGGATCTCAATATCGGTATTTTTTTATGGATTGCGATCTCAAGTATTGCTCCGATTGGACTTCTTATGTCAGGATATGGATCAAATAATAAATATTCTTTTTTAGGTGGTCTGCGAGCTGCTGCTCAAGCGATTAGTTATGAAATACCATTAACTCTATGTGTTTTATCAATATCTCTACGTGCGATTCGTTGAAACATAAATGTTTATTTTGACTCTTCCGTTTCTTTTAGACGACTAAGTTAAAAAACGGAATATATATATATATATTTATCTTTCGGGTTAATCTTAATAAAAGGAATTTGATAGTTATATATGAGTGAAAAAAAACGGCTCAGAAATTAGCAGTAAAAAGAAAAATTGAGTCTCATTTCCTATGTACAAAAATTAAACGGAAATAAACATAAGCGTAAGAATCGCTTTACCCCAAGGTTGGTTGATTAGTCATCCTGGCTTGAAGCGGGTTAAAAAAACTATTAACCGTATGGCGTTTTCACTATCAGTTATATAGATTACCATACATGTATTACCAAGTGAGCGGCAATTAGGTAAAAACGCGTGGATGGTTAGAAACACCAAAATACACAAAGAATTTGTAATAGAGATTAACCAAATTGAAAAGGATATTTATGCATAACATAAGATAACAAAAAAAGAAGGTTAATTGGGGCTTGAAATTAGTAGAAATGATCAGGCAGTACTCCCCAAGATTCCGATTCAGAGTATGCTCCCATCCACCAATAAATGTAATGACTATCAGAAACGAAATAATCCTTTATTTTTTACTTGTTTTCTAAAAAAGAAAGAAGAATAGGAACGAAACAAGGATATTTATTTTCATATATTTCGAAAATAAAATAGAATTTCTATCATGAATAATAAACTAATAGGATATCTAATTCTTTTTCGTAATTGAAAAGCACGACGGGCTTAAATACCTAGTTTTATTTTTACAAGGAGTGTTTTATTAAAGGATTAAGTTATTACTCAACAAATAGAAATGAAAATTTGTAAAGGATGAGATGAATTCCGAAGCCCTTTTTTATTCTTAGAATTTGAGCGGACAGAATTCCATTGGTATAATTCGGGACCCCAGATAAATTTCTATTTAATCTATTTTAGAACACCTCATATCCATCTAAATAATACGAATCTGGTCCTTAGATTTATTTCTGGCCCCCGAGGAGCCGTATGAGGCGAAGACCTCATGTACGGTTTTGTAATAGCGGTGAGAATAGTAATGTTATCACCGACTAGGATTATCTAACAGTTTAAGTACAGTTGATATAGTTGAGGCACAATCAAAATATGGTTTTTGGGGATGGAATTTGTGGCGTCAACCTATAGGTTTTATCATTTTTCTAATTTCTTCACTAGCAGAATGCGAGAGGTTACCGTTTGATTTACCAGAAGCGGAAGAAGAATTAATAGCAGGTTATCAAACTGAATATTCCGGTATCAAATTTGGTTTATTTTACGTTGCTTCTTATCTAAATCTATTAATTTCCTCATTATTTGTAACAGTTCTATACTTAGGCGGTTGGAATATTTCTATTCCGTATATATCTATTCTGGAGCTATTTGAAAGGGATCAAATTTTTGGAACAACAATTGGTATTTTTATTACATTAGCTAAAACTTATTTGTTCTTGTTCATTTCTATCGCAACCAGATGGACTTTACCTAGGCTAAGAATGGATCAACTATTAAATCTTGGATGGAAATTTCTTTTACCGATTTCCCTTGGTAATCTATTATTAACAACTTCTTTCCAACTCTTTTCACTCTAAATTGAAAATAAAGCCAACTTATTCATTACTTGTTTTAAACAAGAGAAAGAAACAAAGATCAAATTATTCATAGATAATTACAATATGCTTCCTATGATAACCGGGTTCATGAATTATGGTCAACAAACCCTACGAGCTGCAAGGTATATTGGTCAGGGTTTCATGATTACCTTATCCCACACAAATCGTTTACCTGTAACTATTCAATATCCCTATGAAAAATTAATAACATCAGAACGTTTCCGCGGTCGAATCCATTTCGAATTTGATAAATGCATTGCTTGTGAAGTATGTGTTCGAGTATGTCCTATAGATCTGCCTGTTGTTGATTGGAAATTGGAAACAAATATTCGAAAAAAACGATTGCTTAATTACAGTATTGATTTTGGAATTTGTATATTTTGTGGTAATTGTGTTGAGTATTGTCCAACAAATTGTTTGTCAATGACTGAAGAATATGAATTTTCAACTTATGATCGTCACGAGTTGAATTATAATCAAATAGCTTTGGGTCGTTTACCAATGTCAGTAATTGACGATTACACTATTCGAACAATTTTGAATTCACCTCAAACCAAAAATGAGTAAACCCATTAATAAAAAAAAAAAAAGAATTCAAAAATGTTGAATTATATTTATATAAAGAATTTAATTAAAAACTTGTATTGTATTTATAAAATAATATTAAGTATTTAAGGCTCATCCTTTTAATATATTCGTAATTACTTTCTTGAAATAGATAGGTTAAAAATACTAGAATAAAAAAAGCGAAACTGTCTAATAATTGTATCTACATCAATTCATATCCATTAGATTCTAATTTCACTCTATTAGAAACATATTAAAAACAAACTCCCCGGTTAAATTAATAAGGTCATGAAAAGGATTTCGATTTTTTCTTTTTTTATGGATTTGCCTGGACCAATACATGATTTTCTTTTAGTTTTTCTGGGATCCGGTCTTCTAGTAGGAGGTCTGGGAGTGGTATTACTTCCTAACCCAATATTTTCAGCCTTTTCCTTAGGATTTGTTCTTGTTTGTATATCTTTATTGTATATTCTAGCAAATTCCCATTTTGTAGCTGCTGCACAACTCCTTATTTACGTGGGGGCCATAAATGTTTTAATCATATTTGCTGTGATGTTCATGAATGATTCAGAATATTCCACAGATTTCAATCTGTGGACTGTTGGGAATGGGATTACTTCATTGGTTTGTACAACTATTCTTTTTTCATTAATTTCGACTATTCTCGATACGTCATGGTACGGGGTTATTTGGGCTACAAGATTAAACCAGATTTTAGAGCAAGATTTAATAAGTAATAGTCAACAAATAGGAATTCATTTATCAACAGATTTTTTTCTTCCATTTGAACTCATTTCAATAATTCTTTTAGTTGCTTTGATAGGTGCAATTTCTGTGGCTCGTCAATAAAAAAGGTTCTAATTAGTAAAGACCCAAGAAAACTTTGTGTTTGTGTATGTTATGATATTTTTTTACGTTCATTCAATTTAATTTGATTGAATCCGGTCAAATTAATCAAAATTTATAAGGAGTTGCTCAATGATACTCGAACATGTACTTGTTTTGAGTGCCTATTTATTTTTGATTGGTCTTTATGGATTGATCACGAGTCGAAATATGGTTAGGGCTCTTATGTGCCTTGAACTTATACTCAATGCAGTTAATATGAATTTCGTAACATTTTCTGATTTTTTTGATAATTCCCAACTAAAAGGGGATATTTTCTGCATTTTTGTTATAGCAATTGCAGCCGCTGAAGCAGCTATTGGATTAGCTATAGTCTCGTCAATATATCGTAACAGAAAATCAACTCGCATCAACCAATCGACCTTATTAAATAAGTAGCATAAATAAATAAATTATAGGTTGAAATTTGCATATATGATAGGTTATGACTTACTAGATTTTATTTGTGAAAATCTAAGAAATCAAAGTATTTTAGCCCCATTTTTTATCAATCGAGCCAGAATTCATTAAAAAAATTCTATTAAAGGAAATCATTGCTTCATCTAGTATTTTAATATATCATTTAGTTATAAGTTTACTAGATTGAAAATTTATGACATTAAAAAACTATAGATCCTATGTCACATTCAGTAAAAATTTATGATACCTGTATAGGATGTACTCAATGTGTCCGAGCATGCCCTACAGACGTATTAGAAATGATACCGTGGGATGGATGTAAAGCTAAGCAAATAGCTTCCGCTCCAAGAACCGAGGATTGTGTTGGTTGTAAGAGATGTGAATCCGCCTGTCCAACGGATTTTTTGAGCGTTCGAGTTTATTTATGGCATGAAACAACTCGAAGCATGGGTCTAGCTTATTGATACGTTACCGAAAACCTCATTTGAATAAATTTGGAATACATTTTATTTTTTTTATTGACAAGTACTCGTACTCAAAAAAGTTCAATTATATTTTTTTATTTATATATTTTTTTTGAGTACGCGTTCTTTGGACCTGGTGTATCTTGTCTTTACCACGAATGATTTTCCTTGGTTAACAATAATTGTTGTTTTTCCAATATCTGCCGGTTCCTTAATGTTATTTCTCCCACATAGGGGAAATAAAGTCACTAAATGGTATACTATATGCATTTGTATCTTAGAACTTCTTCTAACGACCTACGCTTTTTGTTATAATTTTAAAATGGACGATCCATTAATTCAACTGTCCGAAGATTATAAATGGATCAATTTTTTTGATTTTTATTGGAGACTGGGACTAGATGGACTTTCCATAGGAACGATTTTACTGACAGGATTTATTACTACTTTAGCTACTTTAGCGGCTTTTCCGGTTACTCGGGATTCCCGATTATTCCATTTCCTGATGTTAGCAATGTACAGCGGTCAAATAGGATCATTTTCTTCTCGGGATCTTTTACTTTTTTTCATCATGTGGGAATTAGAATTAATTCCCGTTTATCTCCTTTTATCCATGTGGGGCGGAAAGAAACGTCTGTATTCAGCTACAAAATTTATTTTATACACTGCAGGAAGTTCTATTTTTTTATTAATAGGAGTTTTAGGTATAAGTTTATATGGTTCAAACGAACCAACATTAAATTTAGAACTATTAGCTAATCAATCCTATCCTGTCACACTCGAAATACTATTTTATATTGGATTTCTTATTGCTTTTGCCGTCAAATCACCGATTATACCTTTACATACTTGGTTACCTGATACCCACGGCGAGGCACATTACAGTACCTGTATGCTTCTCGCTGGAATCTTATTAAAAATGGGAGCATATGGGTTAGTTCGAATCAATATGGAATTATTACCTCACGCTCATTCTATGTTTTCTCCTTGGTTGATGGTAGTCGGTACAATCCAAATAATTTATGCAGCTTTAACATCTCCCGGTCAACGTAATTTAAAAAAGAGAATAGCCTATTCTTCTGTATCTCATATGGGTTTTATAATTATAGGTATTGCTTCTATAACGGATCCTGGGCTTAATGGAGCTATTTTACAAATAATCTCTCATGGATTTATTGGCGCTGCACTTTTTTTCTTGGCAGGAACGAGTTATGATAGAATTCGGCTTGTTTATCTTGATGAAATGGGTGGAATGGCTATCTCCATTCCAAAGATATTTACAATGTTCACTATCTTATCGATGGCTTCCCTTGCCTTACCGGGCATGAGTGGTTTTGTTGCAGAATTAATCGTTTTTTTTGGAATAATTACCAGCCAAAAATATTTCGTAATTTCAAAACTTTTAATTATTTTTGTAATGGCAATTGGAATGATATTAACTCCTATATATTTATTATCCATGTCACGCCAAATGTTCTATGGATACAAGTTAATTAATGCCAAAAACTTTTCTTTTTTTGATTCTGGACCCCGAGAGTTATTTCTTTCAATCTCTATTCTTCTACCCATAATTGGTATTGGGATTTATCCTGATTTTGTGCTCTCATTAGCAAGTGACAAGGTCGAATCCATTTTATCTAATTATTTTTATGGATAGTTTTCAGGAAATAAAAAAAAAAACATTAAATTGAATTATAATAAGAAGTCTTTGGTTTTTGTATTGTGAGAACCTTTTGAATCATTGTACTACTTGATTCAAAAGGTTCTTGATGATTTACTACTAAAACTCAATTAGATTTCTTAACTTATATGAAGTTATATATAGATGCTATTCGTTTTTATTTGGATTCCTTTCTTTTTTGGTTAATGTTTTATTTAATTCGATGTAAATGAACCATAACTATGTAAACCTATTCCTAAAAGATTGACGCCAAAATAGCATATCCAAATTAAAAGAAAGCCTATCGAAGCCACAATTGCAGAATTTATACCCCGAGCATTCCTATTTGTTTTAATATGTAAATAAATTGCGAATATGGTCCAAGTAATAAATGCCCAGGTTTCTTTTGGATCCCAATTCCAATATGAACCCCATGTTTCATTAGCCCATACAGCTCCTGAAAGAATGCCGACGGTTAAAAAGATAAATCCAAGGCTAATAATACGAAAACTCCAATAATCTAATTGTTCAACCAATTGATACCTATAATAATTTCTAGAAAAACTAAAATTAATGTTTTGTTGTAGTAAAATGGAATTTCTTTCGTTTATGTAGTAAAGTACATCAAAAGAAAATAATTCATTTAATAAAAATTTTTTTTTCATATTTTTTTTCCAAAAAGTGGATTCGACTTTGCGAAATGTAATGACTAGAAGAGCTATTGATAATAATGATCCACATAACAGAGCGCCATAGCCTAATATCATCATACTTACGTGCATCATTAACCACTGGGACTGGAGAGCTGGTACTAATATTGCAGACTGAGGCATTTTGTTTAAAAGACCTGAAGTAGCAAAACCCTGAATAAAAATAGAACTTGGCGCAGTTATTGCGTTTAAGTGATTTTTTTGTTTTTTATTAAAATAGGAAACCATATGAATAATTGAAAAAGCCCATGAAAGAAAAATTAATGATTCATATAAATTGCTTAATGGAAAATGTCCTGAATAAATCCAACGTGTGAATAATAATCCTGTTATACCAAAAAATGTAATTATGATTCCTTTATCTGATGAATCAAAAAATCCTATGATTTCATCTAAATTAACTAATAAAGTTAAAAAATAAATTGTTAGTACAATTGAAACGACCGAAAAAGATATATGAGTTAATATATGCTCTAAAATTGAAAAAATCATAAAAAATTTGTTAAAAATTAATAAATTAATACTAGGTTTACCCGATTTTATAAAAAAAGTCGGGTATTAATTTGATTCTAAAACTTATAATATCTCTTTTATAAGATCTTATGCCGCTACTCGGACTCGAACCGAGATGCTATAGCACTGCTTCCTAAGAGCAGCGTGTCTACCAATTTCACCATAGCGGCAACTTGTTCAAAACAATACTAACAATTTTTTACTCAATCGTCGAGATTAAAATTTAAATAAAGAAACCAATTCAATGGAATTTACAATTGATTTTATTAATAAAAAAATGCTTTTTCTAAAAATGAAAACTTCTCCAAAATGCTTAGAAATTTTAAATAAAATAAGATTTGCCTAAGTTGCTCAAGAGAAATAAAAAAAAAAATAATAATAATTATCAAAATATCTACTTTCATGCATGCATCTTTTTATATTGTACAAACATAAGATTTTTTGATCATTTTTTTAAAATATCATATATTATTATTTATTATTATTATCTAATATTCACTTATTGTGGATAGATGCTTTTATAATTTTGATTCCAAGTTAAAGAATAGAAGAATTCAGAGAAATAAATAATAATTACTAAAGGTATAAAGTGAAAAATTTTGCACTTAAATGCATTTGCAAGAATCTATTGATTTCGCTTAAAGATCGTGTATTTCCTCTTAACGAAGAAATACACGATCTTTGTTTATTATTGCATCAAGGTGGTGATGGGGAAAATTAGAATCCCCCCTTTTGGAAATTAAAAAATAAATAGGAACCAAAAGAGGAAAAAAAGAGGAAAAAAAAAGATAATATATAGATAAAAAAGAAAGGTTCCTATTTATTTTTTTATATGTATTCTAAAAAACTGGTTTTTAAGTTAGGCTAATTCTAATTATTCTAGTGTTTTTTATTTATTTTGTTGTACAAAAAAACTTTTTGAATTACCTGTAGAAAGCGATTTCCCTAAGGAAAAGGCTTTCAACGATGTCCAATATCCCTTCCTTTTCCAAATTTTTTTACGAATACGCTTTTTCGAGATAGAAGTACGTTTTTTTGGAACTGCCATTCAAAAATGAAAAAAAGTTTTTCAGTGGTATAATTGGATGTCAAAGACATTTCTATTCTTTCGTACTCCATATCGAGTTATTTTTTCTTTCAAATTTTATTATATATTATTTTTAAAACAAAAAAGAAATTCAAAAGGTTAAAACCCAACTGTTTTTTACCCTTTTTTTTTTATTTAACGTTTGAAATTCGTATGAGAGTGCTCATTTAATTAATCTATACTTAATAGAGTATATTATCACAAAAATTATGAAATTTCTTCACTTTATATGGAAAAAAATCGCGATTATAATAATATTTCTTAAAAAAAAAAAAAAAAAAGCTCACTTAGTGTACTATTAAGACAATCACTAAATTCCACAATTAAAATTCATTCCTTAATAATTCTAACTAATCAAACTAAAATAACTTTTTTAGGTAAATTTTTTTTATTATATAATTAATATTAAGTCTTTTTTTGTGGTGTAAATCTTTGTTCTATTCTTAATATATGTATATAAATTATTGTAATACGGAATTCTAATTCACTTTTTCTGTATCTGCATAAAATCACAATTTTATTTATTTATTTAGTAGTAATAAAAAAAAAGACAAATCGTTTTTTTGACAGTAACTTAGTAATATTATTTAATCACTTCTAATTTTTAGATTTGAATATATATTTCTTTTCAAAGGATTATACTAATTCAAAAAAATTCTATTTAGGTTTGAAATCACGTACTTTTGTATTGTCCCCTTTGAAAAATATATATATACAAACCAGTGAATAAGAAATAATAAATTTAAGAATAAAATAAAAAGGGTTTTTTATTTTATGGAACATACATATCAATATTCATGGATCATCCCTTTCATTCCACTTCCAGTACCTATTTTACTAGGAGTTGGACTTCTACTTTTTCCGACAGCAACAAAAAACCTTCGACGTATGTGGACTTTTCTGAGTATTTTTTTGTTAAGTATAGTTATGATCTTTTCGCTCTATCTATCTATTCAACAAATTTTTCTAAGTTCCATTCATCAAAATGTATGGTCTTGGACCATAAATAATGAATTTTCTTTTGAGTTCGGTTTCTTTATTGATCCACTTACTTCTATTATGTTAATATTAATTACAACTGTTGGAATTTTGGTTCTGATTTATAGTGATAATTATATGTCTCATGATCAAGGATATCTGAGGTTTTTTGCTTATATGGGTTTTTTTAATACTTCAATGTTAGGATTAGTTACTAGTTCTAATTTGATACAAGTTTATTTTTTTTGGGAATTAGTTGGAATGTGTTCCTATTTATTAATAGGTTTTTGGTTCACACGACCTATTGCAGCGAATGCTTGTCAAAAAGCTTTTGTAACTAATCGTGTAGGGGATTTTGGTTTATTATTAGGGATTTTAGGTCTTTATTGGATAACAGGCAGTTTCGAATTTCAGGATTTGTTCGAAATATTCAAAAATTTAATTTTAAATAATAGAGTAAATCTCTTATTCCTTACTTTGTGTGCATTTCTATTATTTGTGGGTCCTATTGCTAAATCTGCACAATTTCCTCTTCATGTATGGTTGCCTGATGCCATGGAGGGCCCTACTCCTATTTCGGCTCTTATACATGCTGCTACTATGGTAGCGGCGGGAATTTTTCTTGTCGCTCGTCTTCTTCCTCTTTTTATAGTTATCCCTTCTATAATGTATATAATATCTTTGATAGGTATAATAACAGTACTCTTAGGAGCCACTTTAGCTCTTGCTCAAAAAGATATTAAGAGAGGTTTAGCCTATTCTACAATGTCTCAACTGGGTTATATGATGTTAGCTCTAGGTATGGGGTCTTATCGAGCCGCTTTATTTCATTTGATTACTCATGCTTATTCGAAAGCTTTGTTGTTTTTAGGATCTGGATCCATTATTCATTCAATGGAAGCTATAGTTGGCTATTCTCCCGATAAAAGTCAGAATATGATTCTTATGGGTGGTTTGACAAAACATGTGCCGATTACAAAAACTGCCTTTTTAGTAGGAACACTTTCTCTTTGTGGTATTCCCCCCCTTGCTTGTTTTTGGTCTAAAGATGAAATTCTTAATGATAGTTTGTTATTTTCACCAATTTTTGCAATAATAGCTTTTTCAACAGCGGGATTAACCGCATTTTATATGTTTCGGATTTATTTACTTACTTTTGAAGGACATTTAAACACTTATTTTATAAATTACAGTGGAAAAAAAAGTAGCTCCTTCTATTCAATCTCTTTATGGGGTAAAGAAGAAGAAAAAAAACTTAATAGAAATTTTGGGTTAGTACCATTATTAACAATGAATAATACGAAAAGAGCTTTGTTTTTTGGCAATAAAACATATAAAATTAGTAATAATGTAAGAAATCAAACTTTTATTACTGTTGAAAATTTTGGACTTAATACAAGAACTTTCTATTATCCCGAT